GTTTGTTGTTTTGTCGTTTAAGTAGAGGAAGGCAATGTCGAATTATAAAGGGGTGGGGAGAGAATATGGGGGTTGTATGGGGGTGTTTCTGTAGTTGAATTACAACGATGGCTTTTCGAGTCATAGGTCTTGGGTGAAATCCAAGTGGAAATTAATGATGATTTATTTTATGCTGTTTTTGGGGGTGTGTTTTGTTCTGGGGGGGTTGGCAGTTGCATCTAATCCGTCTCCTTATTATGGTGTGGTTGGTTTGGTATTGGCGTCGGTTGTGGGATGTGGGTGGTTGTTGAATCTTGGGGTTTCGTTTGTGGCGTTGGTGCTATTTATGGTATATTTGGGAGGAATGTTGGTAGTTTTCGTGTATTCTGTAGCTTTGGCGGCGGATCCTTTTCCTGAAACCTGGGGGGACTGGCGTGTGTTGGGGTACGGGGTAGGTTTGGTTGGAGTGCTTGTTGTGGCGATAATGGCTGGTGGAGTTGGGGAGAGTTTGAAGTTGGGGGTGTGGACTGTTGATAGTGGGGGGGTGGTTTCTGTCCGGTTAGATTTTAGTGGTGTGGCAATGTTCTATTCTTGGGGCGTGGGGATGTTCTTGGTGGCTGGGTGGGGGTTGTTGTTAACTCTTTTTGTGGTGTTGGAGTTGGTACGAGGGCTATCTTGTGGGGCGATTCGGGCGGTTTAGGGGGGCAGAGAATAGTTTAGTTTAGAATACCAGCTTTGGGAGTTGGAGGTAGAGGTTCGAGTCCTTTTTCTCTGATTTAGGGTGGATTGTCAGGGGTTAGATGGTGGTAAAGATTAAGTCAGCTGCAGGTGATGAAGTGAACGTTAGTTGACGATCGATGGTTGGGGGTTTAAAGGGGTTTAGGCAGCTGCAGGTGATGAAGTGAACGTTAGTTGACGATCGATGGTTGGGGGTTTAAAGGGGTTTAGGCAGCTGCAGGTGATGAAGTGAACGTTAGTTGACGATCGATGGTTGGGGGTTTAAAGGGGTTTAGGCAGCTGCAGGTGATGAAGTGAACGTTAGTTGACGATCGATGGTTGGGGGTTTAAAGGGGTTTAGGCAGCTGCAGGTGATGAAGTGAACGTTAGTTGACGATCGATGGTTGGGGGTTTAAAGGGGTGTAGGGGGATTAGTAATAGAGAATAGGTGTGTTTGATCGACGAACGAACAAATGAACGTGACGAACAACAAACGTTTAAAATGTTATGGATTCAGGCGGTAAACGAATGAAAAAAAAAAGTGAAACAAAAATGAAAAAAAATGATCACGATACGTTGAGGTCTTTTATAGTAAAAGTGCCTACTATCGTTTTTAAAATGATGGGAAGTCAGAGGAAGTGAAAATATGGAAAATTATGTCTGCTAGGCATTAATTAAATAGAACATCAAGACTCAAGGATAAAAGATATCATAACCAAGTGTAAGACAAAGTGCATCAGTGTTAAAATGATTCCCCATACACGCAAACCGTCTCAGCTTCAGTGACTCTTGAAGGCCAAAAAACAGGACGATAGGAATTGTATGTTCATGTCAAGAGATTGTATTCACCCGCCGCACTTTGAAGGGCAGAGTGAAGACGCCCCCAAAAAAAAGGAACGAAAGGTACCAAAGGTCGGAATGCCGCGATCACGGACTAAAATGGTGAGATATAACCGACCAGAGGTCTCATGACGTGCAAGATATATCAGAAGTCCAGTGATGGCCCTGAGATAGGAACCAGAGGCGCAAAAGAGCAAGTTGTGCTAGGGGTGTAGGGGGAAAGAATGGGCCTGAAGCTAGTAACGTAGAGTCTTATATGCGGCGCGTTGCTGATTTCTCGTGAGGTGACCGATTAATAGATAACCTGGTACGACAGCTACCGGCACGACGAGAGATTGTGGCAGTTTATGGGCGGTTACCATGGAGTTCATGGGGTCAAGCACTCCCGTGTGGTAGAGAAGTTTATATGTATAGTTGATGGAATTGAATGGGTTTAGTACGATTTTATGAGGTGTTAATCCTGTGACCATGATGTAGGAAGTTCTTTAGAAAGTAGGATGGGGTCGTGCATTGAGATGGTATGTGAAAAGTGTGTTATATGACATAAGTACATTAGTGTTATGTCCTAGATTGTATATCCGTGTTCTCTGGAATTAATAGTATGCACAGAAATACATAGGCTGCATAAAATGAGTGAAAAATATTCATGGGGGAGGGGGGGCCTAGTTTGTTATCGGTGGTATAACTCTAAGAAGAATTGTGTATCTTCAATTTTTGGCTTACAAGACCAATGTTTTTAATAAACTATTAGAGTTAGAAATTTAGTAGTTTGTTTTCTAAGGTGCTAATGAGGGGGAAGAGGAGGAGGATTGTGGAGAAGTAGGTGACGGAGGCTAATTGACCAATGATGATGAAGGGATGTTCTACTGGTTGGCTGCCGATTCAGGTGAGGATGAGAAGGTTTGCAACGAGCATCCAGAATAAGAGTTGGGAGAGGGGTCGGAAGGTTATTGTACGTTGCTTAGATATGTGGAGGAGGGGGGCTAAGAATAGGATTAGGACGGAGGCAGCTAGGGCTAGGACGCCTCCTAGTTTGTTGGGAATGGAGCGTAAGATGGCGTATGCGAAGAGGAAGTACCATTCGGGTTTGATGTGGGGGGGTGTGACTAGTGGGTTGGCGGGTGTGAAGTTTTCTGGATCTCCTAGTAGGTTGGGTGAGAATAGTGCTAGGGCGGTGAGGGGGAGGAGTATGAATATGAAGCCTAGGATGTCCTTTACGGAGAAGTAGGGGTGGAAGGGGATTTTATCGCAGTCGGACACGATTCCCAGGGGATTGTTTGAGCCGGACTCGTGGAGGAAGGTGAAGTGGATTAGGGTGAGGCCTGCAATTGCGAATGGGAGGAGGAAGTGAAGGGCAAAGAATCGAGTGAGGGTGGGGTTGTCTACGGAAAATCCACCTCAGGCTCATTCAACAATAGTTTGGCCGATGTAGGGGAGGGCTGAAAAAAGGTTTGTGATGACGGTTGCGCCTCAAAATGATATTTGTCCTCAGGGGAGGACGTAGCCAACGAAGGCAGTGGCTATGAGGGTAAGGAGGAGGATAACTCCGGTATTTCAGGTTTCTTTAAAGAGGTAGGATCCATAGTAGAACCCACGTCCAATGTGGAGGTAGATGCAGATGAAGAAGAATGAGGCTCCGTTGGCGTGAAGGTTTCGGATTAATCATCCGTATTGAACGTTTCGGCATGTGTGGGCAACTGATGAAAAGGCTAGGGTTGTGTCGGCAGTGTAGTGGGTGGCTAGTAGGAGGCCTGTGATGATTTGTGTTATTAAGCAGATGCCTAGGAGGGATCCGAAGTTTCATCATGCTGAGATGTTTGAGGGTGCAGGTAGGTCGATTAGGGAGTTGTTGATTATTTTTAGAATGGGGTGGGATTTACGAAGGTTGGGGGCCATTGGGGGTGTCTATGGGTGATTAGGATAATGAGGATGGACAGGGCGAATGTGCTTAGGTAGGTTTTGATGAGGCCGGTGTGTATGGGGGTTGAAGTTTCAGAAGTTATGCGTTGAAGGTCTGCAAGGCCCTCGGGGCCAATTTTTTTGTACCAAGACAGGTCGATTAGGTGGGTGGCGATTTTTTGTCCCGTGTTAAAAAGGTTTATGGATCCAGCGCGGTGTGTGAGAGGGTTGAAGTAGCCGAGGGAGGTGGAGAAGTTGAGGGGGGGGTTTTGTTTGGGTGGTGTGAGGGAGTGGGTTATGTTGGAGAGTTCTAGGGCTAGGATGATGCCTAGTAGTGTAACGGTAATGGCTGCAAGTTTTGTGATAGATGGTATGGTTATTGGTGGGGTTTTTGAGGGGAGGATGAAGGATGTGATGAGGAAGCCGGCAAGGATGCTGCCTAGGGCTAGGCGGGTGATTGGGTTGATGATTAGGGGGTTATTTTCGTTGATTGGAGTGGTTGGTGGTATGCGATTGTATCCTGTTTGGACTAGGATAGTTATGCGAAGGCTGTAGGTTGCAGTGAAGGATGTGGCTAGGAGGGTTAGTAGGAGGGCTCATGTGTTTAAGTAGGATGTGTTGAGGTTTTCGATGATGAGGTCTTTGGAGTAGAATCCGGCCAGAAATGGGGTTCCTATTAGGGCAAGGTTACCAATGGTTAGGCATGTGGTAGTGGTGGGAAGGGTTTTTTGTAAGTTGCCCATTTTTCGGATGTCTTGTTCTCCGTTTAGGTTATGAATGATGGAGCCGGAGCAGAGAAAGAGTATTGCCTTGAAGAATGCGTGGGTTGAGATATGGAGGAAGGCTAGTTGGGGAAGGTTTAGGCCGATTGTAACTATTATTAGGCCGAGTTGGCTTGACGTTGAGAAGGCGATGATTTTTTTGATGTCATTCTGCGTGAGGGCACATGTTGCGGCGAATAGTGTGGAGAGGGCTCCCAGGCATAGGCACAGGGTGAGGGCAGTTTGGTTGGAGGCGAGTAGGGGATGGGTTCGGATGAGTAAGAAGATCCCAGCTACTACTATAGTACTTGAATGGAGGAGGGCAGATACGGGGGTGGGGCCCTCTATGGCAGCGGGGAGTCAAGGGTGAAGTCCGAATTGGGCGGATTTGCCCGTGGCAGCTAGGATGAGGCCCATAAGGGGGAGTGTCGGGGTTTGGGTGGGAAGGGGACCTTGTTGGATTTCTCAAGTGTTTGTGGTGGAGGCTAGTCAGGCCATGCTAAGGATTAATCCAATGTCTCCAATTCGGTTGTAGAGGACGGCTTGAAGTGCGGCTGTGTTGGCTTCGGCTCGTGCATGTCATCAGCCGATTAGGAGGAAGGATATAATTCCTACACCTTCTCAGCCGATGAATAGAAGGAATATGTTGTTGGCGGAGGTCAAGAGAAGTATGGCAATTAGGAAGATTAAGAGGTACGAGAAGAATTTTGTGATGTAGGGCTCTGATGCTATGTATCATAGGGCGAATTGAAGGATGGATCATGTGACGAATAGGGCAATGGGGAGGAAGGTTGTTGAGTATTGATCAATTTTGAGGCTGAGGGGGATTTTGAAGTTTATGATAAATTTTCATTCTCAGTTTGAGATAATGCTTTCAGCTCCTGAATATATGAATAGTGTTGTGGGGATGAGACTGGTTAAGAAAGCAATTTTGACGTGGCGTGTGATGGTAGAGGGGGAGTTTGGGGGGATTTTTAAGATCAGGGGGAGTAGGATGGGTGTTAGGATGATCGCTAGAGTGAGGAGAATTGAGGTGTTGAGGAGGAGTGTGACGTCCACTACTTTTACTTGGATTTGCACCAAGGTGGGTGGTTCCTAAGACCAGTGGATTGCTACTATCCTTTAAAAGTAAGGGGACTGGGGGTTTAAGCCCAGATGCAAGAGTTAGCAGTTCTTGTTGGTTGCCTCCCCTCGGCAGGTAAGAAGGATTTAACTTCTATTTTCAGAGCCACAGTCTAATGTTTGGGTTGAAACTATACTTGCCTTAGGTGGTTATGCGATGAGTTCTGGTTTTAGGATGAGCAGGAGGAGGGGAATGATGTGGAGGGCTATTAGGATGTGTTCTCGGGAGGATGAATTTTGGGTGGTTGTAATGTGGGGGGGAAGAGGGCCTCGTTGAGTTGTGAGGAATATGAATAGGGTGTAGGAGGCAGTCAGGAAGGTTGCAGTGCCGGTTAAGAGAAGAGTGAGTGGGGATCAATTGAATAGGGAGACTATAATGGTTAGTTCTGCCATGAGGTTAGTAGTAGGCGGGAGGGCTATGTTGGTTAGGTTGGCCAGGAGTCATCATGTGGTTATAAGGGGAAGAAGGGGTTGTATACCTCGGGTTAGGAGTAGGATGCGGCTGTGGGTGCGTTCATAGTTTGTATTGGCTAGGCAGAATAGTATGGATGATGTCAGGCCGTGAGAGATTATGAGGATTATAGCTCCGGAGAAGGATCAGTGGGTTTGGATTATGGTGGCGGCGATGACTAGACCCATGTGGCTTACCGATGAGTAGGCGATGAGAGCTTTTAGGTCGGTTTGGCGCAAGCAGATGGAGCTTGTCATTAGTGCGCCTCAGAGGGCTAGAGTTAGGAAGGGGTAGAGGAGGGTCTCTGAATAGTCGGTCAGGATAGTAACACGTATAATGCCGTATCCTCCTAATTTTAGTAGAAGGGCTGCGAGTAGTATGGAGCCGGCAATGGGGGCTTCGACGTGGGCTTTAGGTAATCATAGGTGGACTCCGTATAAGGGGGCTTTTACTATGAAGGCTAGTAGGAGGGCTAGGTTTGATAGAGATGTGGTTCAGGAGTTAGTTGGTGGGTTGGGGTGGGTAAGTTTTATTATGGGGATGTAGAGGGTACCAGTTTGTGTGTGGAGGTAGAGGAGAGTGACTAGGAGGGGGAGTGAGCTGATGAGGGTGTAGAAGAGGAGGTAAATGCCAGCGCTTAGACGTTCGGGTTGGCTGCCTCATCGAGTGATTAGAATTAGTGTGGGGATTAGGGTTGCTTCGAATGAGATATAGAATAGTGTTAATTCGGAGGAGGAAAATGCTAGGATAATGAATGGTTGTACTATGATGAGGGTGGCAATGAAGATGCGTTTTCGTGTTGGGGGTTCGTGTTGCAGGTGGTTTTGGCTGGCTAGGATTATGAGTGGAAGTAGTCAGCAGGACAGGGTTAGAAGGGGGGAGGAGATTTGGTCGATGCCGGTTCATGGAGTTAAGTTTTTGTGGGGGAGGTAGGAGGGGGTAAGTCATTGAAGGCTGACGAGGGCAATTAGGAGGCTGTATGAGGTGGTGTTGGTTCATAGGAATTTGGGGGAGGATAGGAGGGCCGTGGGCAGGAGTATAACTGTGGGAATAATAATTTTTAGCATTGCAGGAGGTTGAGGTTGTGTAGGTGGTCTGAACCGTGGGTTCGTGAGGAGGCTACAAGTGCGGCCAGGCCTGTGCCAGCTTCGCAGGCTGAGAAGGCTAGTATTAGGAGTGGGATGAGGGTGGATGATGCTGTGTGGTTTTCTACTGGTCAAATTGAGAGGGCGATATATATTGATAGTATTATGCTCTCCAGGCAGAGCAGGGCTGATACTAGATGTGTTCGGTGGAAGGCCAGACCTAAAAAGCTTAGGGCGAAGGTTGAGTAGAAGCTTAGATGTAAGGCGGACATTAAGAGAGTCATAGGGTTGGACTATGATTTGCTGAGCCGAAATCAGCTGTCTTGGTTAGACTAACTTTCTAGTTATTCTGCTCATTCTAACCCGCCTTGAATTCATTCGTAGACAAGTCCAAGGGTTAGGAGTAGAATGATTGTGGAGGTTCAGATTAGGGTGGTGGTGGGGGATTGAAGTTGGGTTGCTCAGGGGAGGGGGAGGAGGAGGGCAATTTCTAGGTCGAATAGGAGGAATAAGATGGCTACTGAGGAAGAATCGGATGGAGAATGGAAGTCGGGCGGATCCGAGCGGGTCAAAGCCACATTCATAGGGGGAGAGTTTTTCTGAGTCTGGGTTGGTTTGGGCTAATCAGAAGTTGAGAATAATTAGGGCGATGCTGAGGGTTAAGGATAGGGATAGTATGAATGTGATTATGTTGATTGCCCTTCTCTGGGTTTGGGACCAGATTCTAGAGATTGGAAGTCAATTGTAATGAGTATACTAGAAGGGCATGATCCTCATCAGTAGATTGTTATATAGAGGAATAATCAGATAACGTCGACGAAGTGTCAGTATCATGCTGCCGCTTCAAATCCGAAGTGGTGGTTGGGGGTGAAGTGAAACTTGATGAGGCGGAAGAGGCAGACTAGTAGGAAGGACGAGCCAATGATGACGTGGAGGCCGTGGAATCCTGTGGCGACGAAGAAAGTTGAGCCGTATACGCTGTCTGCGATTGAGAATGAGGCTTCGTGGTATTCCATGGCTTGGAGGGCAGTAAAGTAGAGGCCAAGAAGGATGGTTAGAGTGAGGGCTTGGATTGCTTGTTTGCGATCGGCTTCTGTAATACTGTGATGGGCTCAGGTGACGGTAATGCCTGATGCCAGTAGAATGGCTGTGTTAAGTAGGGGTACTTCTAGCGGGTTTAGGGGTTTAATGCCCGTAGGGGGTCATTGGCCTCCTAATTCTGGGGTGGGTGCTAGGCTGGAGTGGAAGAAGGCTCAGAAGAAGCCGAGGAAGAAGAATACTTCGGATGTAATGAACAGGATTATTCCATATCGCAGGCCTTTTTGAACTGTGGGGGTGTGGTGGCCTTGGAAGGTTCCTTCGCGTACAATGTCTCGTCACCATTGGAGTATGACTAGGGCTGTAGTAAGCATGCCTAGAGTTAGGAGGTGGGTAGAGTTGTAGTGAAATCATATGATTAGGCCGGAGGTTATTAGTAGAGCGGCTGTTGCGCCAAAAAGAGGTCATGGGCTGGGGTCGACTATGTGATATGAGTGGGCTTGGTGGGCCATTAAATATTTTCTTGTAAGTACAGGCTCAGAAGGAGAACAAATACGTAGGCTTGGATTATGGCGACTGCTACTTCGAGAATGGTTAGTAGGAGGAGGATGATGGATGTGAGGGCTGAGACTGCAGGTATGATTGATAGAAGGGCGGTTGTGGCAGTAGAGATGAGTTGGATGAGGAGATGGCCTGCTGTGAGGTTAGCTGTTAGGCGCACGCCTAGGGCTAGTGGGCGAATGAGTAGGCTGGTTGTTTCGATCAGGATTAGGGCTGGGATCAGGGGGGTGGGAGTACCTTCGGGGAGGAGGTGGCCCAGGGAGATTGAAGGTTGATTGCGCAGGCCTGTTAAAAGGGTTGCTAGTCAGAGGGGGAAAGCGAGAGCTATGTTTATGGATAGTTGGGTGGTTGGGGTAAATGTGTATGGTAGAAGGCCTAAAAGATTGATGGAGAGGAGAAGAATTATTAATGATGTAAGGATTAGGGCTCATTTATGGCCGTTTTTATTTAATGGGGTCATTAGTTGTTTGGTGATTAGGTCAATACATCATAACTGTAGGGTGGATAGGCGATTGGTGACCCATCGATTGCCCGGAGAGGGAATGAGAAGTGCTGGGAAGAGTAAGGAGAGCAGGGTTAGGGGGATTCCGAGAAGGCATGGGCTTGTGAATTGATCAAAGAAGCTTAAGTTCATGGTCAGGCTCAGGGGGTGATTTTGGAGGTTGTTGGGGTTTTGGAGGATGGTAAATTAGTGTGAGGGAATGATAAAAGTTTGGGCTGGATCATGAGTGTGAAGGTCAGTCATGACAGGAGTATGATGAAAAATCAGGGGTTTGGGTTAAGTTGGGGCATTTCGTCAAGGAGGGGGAATCCCACTTTCTCTAGCTTAAAAGGCTAGCGCTGATGCATAGCTTCTTAACGATTAGGAGGAGAGTGAGGATGATCAGGTCTCAAAGAAGCTAAGTGGTGTGGATTCGATTACAATAGGCATGAAGCTGTGGTTTGCACCACAAATCTCAGAGCATTGGCCGTAAAAAATTCCTGGGCGAGTGGTGATGAATGATGTTTGATTTAGTCGACCCGGGATTGCGTCCGTTTTTACCCCCAGGGTTGGGACTGCTCAAGAGTGCAGTACGTCGTCAGCGGTAACAATAATGCGGATAGGCGATTCTATGGGGATGACGACTCGATGGTCGACTTCTAGGAGGCGGAAGTGGCCTAGGGGGAGTTCGGTCGTGGGGGTTATATAGGAGTCGAATGAGAGGTCTTTGAAGTCCGTGTATTCGTAAGTTCAGTACCATTGGTGGCCGATAGCTTTCAAGGTGAGGTCCGGCTCATCAATTTCGTCTATCATGTAGAGGATTTGAAGGGAGGGGAGGGCGAGAAGGATGAGGACAATGGCTGGAAGGATTGTTCAAATTAGTTCGACTTCTTGGGCGTCGACTGTGTTTGATGAGAGTTTTTCTATGAGCATAAGTAGGAGGAGGTATAGGACCAGGCTGCAGATAGCTAGTGCTACTATTAGAGCATGGTCGTGGAATTCGACGAGTTCTTCTATGATTGGTGAAGAGGCATCTTGGAATCCGAATTGGGAGTGGTTAGCCATGTGGGGCATACAGGGATTTCACCTGTGATTCGGTCTTGACAAGGCCACGTAATATATTTACTAATGCACCATAAAGAAAGAAGCATAAGTGGTTTGATGCGGTTGGCTTGAAACCAATGTATGAGGGTTCAATTCCTTCCTTTCTTGGACTTGGACGAAGGCTGGTTCTTCAAAGGTGTGGTAGGGGGGTGGGCAACCGTGGATTCATTCGACGTTGGTGTGGGTGAGTTCTGGCTGTGAGACTTTGCGTTTGGATGCGAAGGCTTCTCAGATGATGAATAAGAGTATGATGACGGCTGTCATGGAGATTAGTGAGCCAATGGATGATATAGTGTTTCATAGGGTGTATGCATCGGGGTAGTCTGAGTATCGGCGTGGTATGCCAGCCAGGCCGAGGAAATGTTGGGGGAAGAATGTAAGGTTGACCCCAGTAAATATAACTCCGAAGTGGGCTTTGGCTCATGTGGTGTTTAGAGTATACCCCGTGAATAGGGGGAATCAGTGGGTGAATCCTGCTAGGATGGCGAATACGGCTCCCATTGATAGGACATAGTGGAAGTGAGCTACTACATAGTATGTGTCGTGGAGGGCAATGTCTAGAGAGGAGTTTGCTAGTACGATTCCTGTTAGGCCGCCCACAGTGAATAGGAAGATGAATCCTAGGGCTCAGAGTATGGGTGGGTCTCATTTGATAGACCCCCCATGAAGTGTGGCTAGTCAGCTGAAAACTTTAATTCCTGTTGGGATGGCGATGATTATGGTTGCGGATGTAAAGTATGCTCGGGTATCTACGTCTATTCCCACGGTAAATATGTGGTGGGCTCATACGATAAAGCCGAGGAATCCGATGGATAGTATGGCTCATACCATGCCCATATAGCCAAAGGGTTCTTTTTTACCGGCGTAGTATGCTACTACGTGGGAGATAATGCCAAATCCTGGGAGGATGAGGATGTAGACTTCGGGGTGACCAAAGAATCAGAAGAGATGTTGGTAGAGAATGGGGTCGCCCCCTCCGGCGGGATCGAAGAACGTGGTGTTTAGGTTACGATCTGTGAGGAGTATGGTAATGCCAGCGGCAAGGACTGGAAGGGATAAGAGGAGGAGGACGGCGGTGATGAGGACGGATCAGACAAATAGGGGGGTTTGATATTGTGAGAGGGCTGGGGGTTTTATGTTGATGGCCGTGGTAATGAAGTTGATTGCTCCTAGGATGGATGAGATGCCTGCTAGGTGGAGTGAGAAAATGGCCAGGTCGACTGAAGCTCCTGCGTGGGCTAGGTTGCCAGCAAGGGGTGGGTAGACGGTTCAGCCTGTTCCTGCTCCCGCTTCTACTGTGGAGGAGGCTAGAAGGAGGAGGAATGATGGTGGGAGGAGTCAAAAACTTATGTTGTTTATTCGTGGAAATGCTATGTCAGGGGCCCCGATTATGAGGGGTACGAGTCAATTTCCGAACCCCCCGATCATAATGGGTATAACTATGAAGAAGATTATTACGAATGCATGGGCAGTGACGATGACGTTGTAGATTTGGTCATCGCCGAGAAGGGTGCCGGGTTGGCCGAGTTCAGCTCGGATTAGGAGGCTAAGGGCTGTGCCGATCATGCCGGCTCATGCACCAAAGATGAGATATAGAGTGCCGATATCTTTGTGGTTGGTGGAGAATAATCATCGATTAATGAAGGTCACAGGTAAGATGGCCGAGTGTTATAGGCGTTAGGCTGTAGTCCTTTTTACAGGGGTTTGATTCCCCTTCTTGCCAGTCTCGTGGTGAAATTCATGGTGGGTTGCAAGCCCATTGATGTGCATTGAAAGTGCACCGGGACTTTGATTTTTAGACGGAAGCCTGTGAGGTTTGGGCATCTAGCTGTTAACTAGAATTTTGTGGGATCGAAGCCCGCCTGTCTAGTGGAGGTTAAGGCCCTAGCTTAATTAAAGTGTCTGGGTTGCATTCAGGTGATGCAGGGTAGAATCCTGCGGGTCTTAGCAGAAACTAAGAGGGTTTAACTCTTATTTAAGGCTTTGAAGGCCTTCGGTTTAAGGTGGTTTATCCTAAGTTTCTAGATGGTGGATAGAATTAGGGGGGAGAGGGGGAGGAGGAGGGTTGATAGGGGGGCTAGGATGGCGATTAGGACATGGGTGTTTTTGTTGATGAACCAATGTTTGGTCTGGTTGACTGAGTTTGGAGGGAGCGTGATGGATGAGAAGTAGGTGAGGCGGAGGTAGAAGAATAGGCCTAGTAGGGATAGGAGGGCAATGATTAGGGCGGTGGGGGTTATTTCTTGTTTGGTGAGTTCTTGGATGATAAGTCATTTGGGTAGGAAGCCGATGAAGGGGGGTAATCCGGCTAGGGAGAGAAGAGTGAGCATGAGGGTTGCGTTAAGCATAGGAGTTTTTGTTCATGCTGATATTAGTGTTGAGAGTTTTGTGGTGTTTGATGTGTTTAGGGAGAGGAAGATGGCTGAGGTGAGGAGGGTGTAGAGAAGGAACGTCAGGAGTGTGAGTTTGGGGGCGTAAATAATGATGATGGTTATCCATCCTAAGTGGGAGATGGAAGAGAAGGCTAGGATCTTTCGGATTTGCGTTTGGTTGAGGCCTATTCAGCCACCCAGGGCTGCTGATATAATGGCTATTAGGGTGAGGAGGGGGGGATTGAGGGAGTTTGATGTGAGGAGGAGAATGGCGATGGGAGGGAGTTTCATTATTGTTGATAGGAGGAGGGCGGTGGTTAGTGATGAACCCTGGAGGACTTCTGGGAATCAAAAGTGGAATGGTGTTAGGCCCAGTTTTATGGCGATTGCGGCTGTGAGAAGCAGGCATGATGTGGTGTTGGTTAGTTGGGTAATATCTCATTGGCCTGAGGTTCATGCGTTGATTATGCTTGAGAACAGAATGGAGGCAGATGCGGCTGCTTGGACTAGGAAATATTTGATTGTTGCCTCAATGGCTCGGGGGTGGTGGGATTTTGAGATTATAGGGATGATGGCGAGGGTGTTGATTTCAAGGCCGGTTCAAGCTATCGCCCAGTGGTTGCTTGAGATTGTAATGGTAGTTCCGAGGATGAGGCTTGTGAGTGTAATTAGTTTTGCATACGGGTTAATTAGTAGGGGAGGGGGTTGAACCTTCATTTTCGGGGTATGGGCCCGATAGCTTTATTAGCTGACCTTACTAGAAAATAATATAAGGGGAGTATAGAGGGTTTTGATCTCTCTTGTGTAGGTTCGATTCCTACTTTTCTAAGGCGGGTGAAGTGTTGGCTTGAAGGAAATGAGAGGGTTGGTGTACCTCTATGTTCACTTTATCATAGTGACCCTTTGGGTTCAGGCACATTTCCTTAGGTAGGGGGGTAGACCTGCGCAGGAAATGGGCATGCTTACATGTCAAAGGCATAGGGCTAGTGTGAGGGGGAGGAAGTTTTTTCATAGGAGGTGCATGAGCTGGTCGTAGCGGAATCGGGGGTATGAGGCGCGGATCCAAAGAAAGCCTGAAGAGAGGAGTAGGACTTTGGAGGCCAAGATGACGGGGAAGAATTCTGATGGGGGGTTGAGTCAGCTTGGGTTGAGAAATAGAATGGTGGTTAGAGCGTTCATTATTATGATGTTGGCGTACTCGGCTAAGAAGAAGAGGGCGAACGGGCCGGCGGCGTACTCCACGTTGAAGCCGGATACGAGTTCTGATTCTCCTTCGGTGAGGTCGAATGGGGCACGGTTTGTCTCGGCAAGTGTGGAGATGTATCATATTATGGCGAGGGGCCAGGAGGAGAAAATTAGGTAGAGGGGTTCTTGGGTGGTGGCAAGTGTGCTCAGGGTGTAATTTCCGCTTAGCATAATAGTAGATAGGAGGATAATTGCTAGTGTTACTTCGTAGGAGATGGTTTGTGCAACTGCCCGGAGGGCTCCGATTAGGGCGTATTTTGAGTTTGAGGCTCAGCCGGATCATAGGATGGAGTATACTGCAAGGCTTGATATGGCGAGGAGAAATAGGAAGCCCAGGTTTAGGTCAGTTAGGGAGAATGGGAGGGGGAGGGGGATTCAAATGGTTAGGGCGAGGAGTAGGGCGAGGGTTGGGGTGAGCAAGAAGAGGAGGGGGGATGAAGTGGAGGGGCGGATGGGTTCTTTAATGAAAAGTTTTACCCCATCTGCAAGGGGTTGGAGGAGTCCGAATGGGCCAACGATGTTTGGGCCCTTTCGGGCTTGCATATAACTTAGGATTTTTCGTTCGACTAGTGTGAGGAAGGCTACTGCAATTAGGATGGGGATAGCATAGGAGAGTGCGAGGAGCAGGTTGATTGGGGTGGAAGTCACAGGTAAGGGTGGGAGCTAGGGAGAGGACTTGAACCTCTGGTTAAAGGGCTTAAATCTTTTGCATTTGCCGGGCTCTGCCACACTAGCTGGTCCTTGTTTGGGACGGGTGTTGGGGAGCTCTTTGGGTAGTTTAGTTGTATTCCATACTTGAGAGGAAGGCGTGCTGGTGGCATGGGCCTTATTTCCCCGGTCCTTTCGTACTAGGGGGAATCTGTCATAGATAGAAACCGACCTGGATTGCTCCGGTCTGAACTCAGATCACGTAGGACTGTTAATCGTTGAACAAACGAACCCTTAATAGCGGCTGCACCATTAGGATGTCCTGATCCAACATCGAGGTCGTAAACCCCCTTGTCGATATGGGCTCTTGGAGGGGATTGCGCTGTTATCCCTGGGGTAGCTTGGTCCAATGGTCAGTTATACTGGGTCTGGTGGCTGTTAGCACGTTGAGGGGTGGCTCTTGGTTAAGAGGTCAGGTCTTGTTTCTGGAGGATTTGTTTTTCTCCAGGGCCGCCCCAGCCAAAAAATACGGACCAGCGAATGTATTGGGTAGTGGGCCTGGTAGGTTTGTGGGTTGTGTGGGGTGGTCGTTGATTTTAAAGTTCCACAGGGTCTTCTCGTCTTATGTTCTTATCCCCGCTTTTGCACGGGGGGATCAATTTCACTGATTATCCGTAGGAGACAGTTAGGACCTCGTTTAGCCATTCATACAAGTCTCGATTTATGAGACAATTGATTGCGCTACCTTCGCACGGTTAGGATACCGCGGCCGTTGAACTTGGTGTCACTGGGCAGGCATCACCTTCAATACTTGGCGGGCTGAAGGCTATGTTTTTGGTAAACAGTCGGGCCCTTGGGGTTTGCCTAGTTCCTTCTACGGATTTGAATCTTTCTGTTGGGCGCTCCTGAGTTGGTGTAACAGGGTGGGGGATACGGTGTCTTGTAGGGTGGGGGGTATCTTATTCTGGGTAATAATGGGTGGATGTAAGTTTGCGCTTAGAGGGGGGGGGGGTCCCTAGTTACTTATTTCAGCATAAATTCTCCTATTGATGATAGGTTGGCCTGTTACGGGATGTAGGGATTCGCGTTGTTGTAATATTTTTTAATGCGTGAGCTGTGACGCACTCTTTGCTGGTGGCTGCTTGAAGGCCTACAGTTAGGTTGGGGTGGTGGTTATCCGCTGGGGGAGGTTGTGTTCTTTTTTAAAGGGGCTGTACCCCCTTTAAGTTGCTTCTGAGTGGCTACACGGTTACGTTGGGAGAGGGGTTCGGATGTGGGAGCTGTCAGAGTAGAACTTGGATTCATTTCACAGGCAACCAGCTATCACCCAGCTCGATTGGCTTTTCACCTCTACTAACAAGTCATCCCACTCTTTTGCAACAGAGACGGGTTCGCTCGATGTGTTTAGCTGCTTGTGAGTAGCTCGCTTGGGTTTCGGGGAGGCAAACTTAAGTCCGCTTTGCTTGGTTATTCTTGCTGAATCATGATGCAAAAGGTACAAGGGCTGGTCTTTGCTGTTTTGTGCTTAGGTTTTCACTGTTATTTCATCTTTCCCTTACGGTACGTGTCTCTATAGCGTCTGTTGTAATTTGGGCTCTTTTCTATCGCCTATACTAAGTGTGTGGAATGGTTTAAGTTGGGGGTGGGGGAGGGTTTGCATGTATTGGTTGAGCTAGAGGTTGGCTTCAAGATGGCCCGGGTTGTGAGCAGGCGTCTTTCAGGTGTAAGCTGAATGCTTTGTGTAAGCTATATCTTGCTGTGCTAAGTGCACCTTCCGGTACACTTACCTTGTTACGACTTGCCTCATCTCTGGCTGTTTGTGGTCCTAGGGGGTATGGAGAAAAATGCTTGTGATGAGGGTGACGGGCGGTATGTACGTGTCCCAGGGCCAATTTAAGACAATTGTGATGACTATGTCTTACTGCTAAATCCGCCTTCTGAGGGTTATTTCAGGACCTCTTTCGTTGGTTGTCTGTGTCAGAAAATGTAGCCCATTTCTTTCCCCCCCATGGGCTGTACCTTGACCTGTCTTTCTAGCGGGTGGGGCTGTTGTGCTCACTGTTGGGCTCTCAGGGGAGGTGGGCTGGCGACGGCGGTATATAGGCTGCTTGGGGCAAGGGGGGGTCGGGTGTAGCGTGGATTATCGATTATAGAACAGGCTCCTCTAGGGGGGTTTGGGACACCGCCAAGTCCTTAGGGTTTTAAGCGTTTGTGCTCGTAGTTCCCTGGCGAATGCTTGGGTGGGGAGGGAAAGCATTTGAATTTACGGCCAGGCATAGTGGGGTATCTAATCCCAGTTTGTCCCCTGGCTTTCGTGGGGGGTGGTTGATCGTTGAGATTGAGGCGTGTAGAGGGTGGGGGCTTAGGGGTGTCTTGGGCTTATGACAGCTTGGACACGTTTTGGCCTCAGATGTTAAACGATAGTGTTGGGCCACTCTTTACGCCGTAAACGATTAATTTGGGTTCCTTGTATGACCGCGGTGGCTGGCACAAGGTTTACCAACCCTGATATTGCCATGGCTAAGTCAAGTTTGCACTTATTGCTTAATGTTAGTTACTGCTGAGTACCCGTGGGGGTGTGGCAAAGCAAGGCGTCTTGGGCTACGGTGGGTGTGCCTGATGCCGGCTCCTCTCACCTTGGTAAGGGGTTGGGGGCATTTACACTGGTACGCGGATACTTGCATGTATAGGTCTGGCAAGAATTAATGGTAAGGTTAGGACTAAGTCTTTTGTCCCAGGGGAGCGTTAGCGGCCGTCTTGACGTCTTCAGTGTCATGCTTTGAAGGTAAGCTACAGGGAC